TCACTCGTCGGTTTAAACTACTAAAAAAAGTAAAAAAAAAAAGAATTCGTCGATACAATAAAAAAGGATTCAAATAGAAAGAAACAGTTTTGCAATTTTCTCCCATATTTATTTTTTAATGAAGTTATAAAACAACTATTATTATTTTTTTTTATTATTTTTATATATATATTTATATATATAATAATATATATTAAGATATATGGTTTAAGATATATGGTGGTTATTAGTTTACTCAACCCAAGAGTTGCTCAATGAATCTGTTGATTCGAGATTTGGAGATGGGTAGATGTCACAAATGATGAGTGGATTTCTTAACTATGTTACTTTATTTTTGTTATACTTGCCGTCTAGAATAATCGATGAATCACAAAAACTTTGAATTGGTATTTTTGTTTATCTTCCTATCTTTGCTTTTCAAAATTGAAATTTAGGGAAGTGCTTTCGAAACATATGTATAAAAAGAAGATATTTCATTTCGTCTCTTCATGCTTACTATAACTAGTTATTTCGGTTTTCTACTAGTAGCTCTGACTATAACCTCAGCTTTATTTATCGGTTTGAACAAGATACGACTTATTTGAAATTAATTGAATGAACAATTCATGACAAAATCTTTCTGTCATAGTTCACATATTCTATAGTTCCTTATCGCGTGAATTTTCAAATCTTGGTCGTTGAGATTCATGGGTAATTCCCATTAAGATTTAAGGATAAATATTACCTTTCTTTTTCACCTTTCAAAGAAATTGAAATGATTGAAGTTTTTCTATTTGGAATCGTCTTAGGTCTAATTCCTATTACTTTGGCTGGATTATTCGTAACTGCATATTTACAATACAGACGTGGTGATCAATTAGACCTTTGATTAATTACCATCTACATTTTTTGATTGACCTCCTCTTTAATCTACAGGAGGTCAAATTCAATTTGCTGTTCAATTATTTCAGTTTTATTTTTTTTTATTTTTTACCTAACACAAATAAGAAGAGTCTAATCACGCTCTGTAGGATTTGAACCTACGACATTGGGTTTTGGAGACCCACGTTCTACCGAACTGAACTAAGAGCGCTTTATTATCACAATAAAATAAATAGCCAATCCATCTTGGATATTTACTAGCAGAAAAACGAAATTGATTGTTTATGTATATACTGTATATACAATTTGAATCAATATCAATTGAACCCTTCTTACTGCTCATAAGATAAGTAATAGGTAGGGATGACAGGATTTGAACCCGTGACATTTTGTACCCAAAACAAACGCGCTACCGAGCTGCGCTACATCCCTTTCAATTGGTCTACAGTGTCATTGTAGAAAATCCCTGTGTTCTTTTCCACATCTTTATTTCTTTCATTGATATACTAACTTGTCAGTTCTTCTTTTTTTGAATCTCATATTATATAACATATAAAAATAATAGACTTATATTATATACGTAGTGACAAAAAATGAAACCATAAAAAAATGAATATTTGTCGGGAATTCTCAGACGGAACGGGACATATTTTTTTGTTTTAAGAAAAGGCAAAATTTTCCCGAATTGTTGTACATTTCAATCTGCATTAGGTCTTGGACGTAGAAATACAAGTGTCAATCATTAACTACATATACATATCTGGTCATATATGTATTACAAATTAGAATAAAATTACAAAAAAAAAAAGGAGGAGTTTAAATGCGAAATCTAAAAACATATCTTTCCGTGGCACCAGTAGTAAGTACTCTATGGTTTGGTTCTTTAGCAGGTTTATTGATAGAGATTAATCGTTTATTTCCAGATGCATTAATATTCCCCTTTTTTTCATTATAGTAAGTGAGACGTAAAGGGGTTGACGAAAATTCGAGCTACAATGAAATATCTGTGACTAATCCCCTCCCTTACTCTTCTTTGTTTTATAATTAAAAAAAATTATAAAAGAATAGAAGCGGATTTACCCAAGTCAAACTACGAACTTAGGGGTCCGGGAACAAAATTCAATTAATTAATATTAATAATAGTGTGAGAAAGAAAATGGAATTGTTGGGACAACAATATCATACAAGATAATTCAATGAAAAATAAAATATTGTATAGCAATTAAAAATTAAGAGTTAGAAAGCATTATATTACTTATTATTACTATATTGATAGATTGCAAGGCAATCTTTCATAATTGGATTTCAATTTAGCAACTTCTATTTTTTCCTTTCTTTCTTCTTCGTTTTGGGTCAGAAAATTGAAAATATAGAACAGTTCAGTCAATCAAAAATACAAAGGAGGTTCATGGCCAGGGGTAAAGATGCCCGAGTAAGGATTATTTTGGAATGTACCAGTTGTGTTCGAAACCGCGTTAATAAGGAATCACTGGGCATTTCTCGATATATTACTCAAAAAAATCGACATAATACGCCCAGTCGATTGGAATTGAGAAAATTCTGTACCTCTTGTTACAAACATACGATTCACGGGGAGATAAAGAAATAGATCTAACCGACCTATCGCGCGTCCGCCTTGCGTTCCAAGGAAGACGAAAAACGACATCTATTAATATTTAATATTTTTTATTTAATTTAATATTTAATAGAATATTATTTCTAGATACTAGATATACAACAAAAATTATATATAACGGATCCTATATTTATATAAATATAAAATAAACAAAACAATCTTTTTTTTTTTAATTCGAAATCATTTCTGATACGATCAAAATCGAATTAGGATTTTCAGGACAAGGAATAAAAAAACCATGGCTAAATCCAAGCAGCTCTTTCTTAAATCTAAGCGATCTTTTCGTAGGCGTTTGCCCCCGATACAATCGGGGGATCGAATTGATTATAGAAATATGAGTTTAATTAGTCGATTTATTAGTGAACAAGGAAAGATATTATCTAGGCGGGTGAATAGATTGACCTTAAAACAACAACGATTAATTACTATTGCTATAAAACAAGCTCGTATTTTATCTTTGTTACCCTTTCTTAATAATGAGAAACAATTTGAAAGAAATGAGTCGACTCCTAGAACTACAGGTCTTATAATTAAAAATAAATAAGTTTGCTCTTCAATTGAATCAAAATAAAACTTAAATCTGACTTCAAATGCGAATTGACATTTTATTAAAAAAATTTTAAATTTATTGCTATGTCGTCAGAATAATAAAAAAAATAATTCGGGAATAAATCTTTTTTTATTAAACGTCTTTGTTTATTGTAACGACTTTATCTTTAAAATAATCATATTATATCCTATTTTTCCATAACTAATTTCTACTCTACCCTCCCAAATTTACTTACCAGGAAAACATTACACTGGATTCTTTGCAACCTCTTTATCTTATTTTAATTTTAAAATATCGTTGGAAATCATATAAAGACAATTGCTATTTAATATAGCAATTTGTGCAAGTATTTTACGATTAAGAAGCAACCGCCCCTTGTACAGATTGTGTATTAATTGACTATAACAATAGTATAGTTTATTGGCTCGAATTACTGCATTTATCCGAGTGATCCACAAACGACGAAAATCTCTCTTTTGCCTGCCTCTATCTTGATGAGCCGAAACCAAGGCTCTTATTTTCTGTTGAGTAATAGTCCGAGAAAGTCTTGAGCGGGCCCCTTGAAAACTTGATGCAAATAAACGAATTTTGGTTCTACGTCTTCGAGCTATATATCCTCGTTTAATTCTAGTCATTGATCATTGAATAAATGAAACTTTGATGAATAACTAATTGATTTATTTTCTTTCAGTTATTTCTTTTCCCTTTCGTAGTCTATTAATAACAAAACGGATTCTTCCAGTGTATAAAAAAAACTTCCAATGTCTTTTGCTACTATAACCTTCCTGACCACGATTTTTTTGAGGCGAAAAGCCTCGAAATAGGAAATTGTATTGATACTAGATATCAAAAACATAATAAAGAAAAAAGTAGTAAATAGAAATAGGTATAGCGGTTTCCTTCGTTTTTATGGTTGCTTCTTAACGGTGAGGTCCTCTCTATACACCGGAGCCTCCTCCCTCATTTGATTTAATCAATGTTATTGTTAACTTGTACGGTTTGCACTTTTTGGCTCTACCCATCATTATGCAGTAATAAGTCTTTCACAAGGAGACCCACCTATACAGTAACGGTATTTTTTTTTAATTATGAAGATTAGCTGAGTAACTGACCTTGTTAGTCCGTTCTTGCAGGAGTCAAGAGTTAAGGGTATATAATCTTTCTGCTTTTTAATTTTAAATAGTATTTCCCTGCTTAATGAATACCATTTGGTATCAATGGTGAATTCTTTCTCATCTGAAATTAGCAGTGTAAGTGATTGGATTTGTCCCAATGTCAACCATAAATTAATTTGAATATAAAATATAAGGCTATGATAGAATTTTTTTTATATTTTCTTTTTTCGTCTAGTGGATGGTCTTCTTAGAGTCTATCCTATATCTGATCATTTATATTGGATCAACTCTTCTCTTTTTGCCTAGTACATGATCTGAACGAGTCGCACATACACCCTAGTACATGTTCCTCGTCGCTGAGGACATCCCCCAAGAGCGGGGGATTTCGTGACATTTTTGATTGGCTGTCTTGTGTTTCTAATAAGTTGTTTAATAGTTGGCATGTTGGATGATATAACAGAATGGGATGGTTTAGATCGATCTTAACCGGATAATTATGAATTCTTTTTTTATTAATGTATTCATAGAATATTGTCGTAACCGCGGTAAGAAGATAAAATAATACATTCTATACTTGCGTAAAATCTCTCTTATTTTTATTCAACCGCTACAAGATCAACAAGTCCGTGAGCTTGGGCTTCTGTTGCTGACATAAAAACATCTCTTTCCATGTCTTCGGAAACAACCCATAAGGATTGGCCTGTTCTTTGTACATAAACCTTTGTGAGGGTTTCGCGCAGCGTCAGTAGTTCTTCCGCTTCCAAGATAAACTCTCCCGTCGATGCCTCATAAAAAGAACTAGAAGGTTGATGGATCATTACCCTGATGAAATAACCTAATAAATTATTATTCTATCTCAAAAGAATAATATTAATATATTACTAAAACTAAAACGATAGAAAAAAGAGAAAATTGAATAACCGTACAGGCATCTTTTACACATTGCATACGGCTCTACAATGGAATTCACTTTTATACCCTTACTTACCTTACATTGAAGAAATATCTATATATAAATATATAGGGGATATCATATTCACATAGGTAAATGATCCAATAACCATCCTTCTTTTTTTTTTTTGAGAAGTTAAAAAAAATACTACGATGGTTCCGTTGCTTTATATATTAATTTACTCTATATATTAATTTACTCTATTATTTATTTTGCAATCCCAAAGTTTTTTTTATTCTTTCAGAAGAATATATATTATTAAGAGTTTTTCGGTGTGAAAACAAAAAAGTTTGTGACGCTGAAATGTGTCTCCTTATATATCCTATAAAATAGGAAATACCCTTTATCTCATACTACTCTTTCGATACATAAGTTAACGATAACGATTTTGAAAAAAAAAAAAGAATTTCATATCGAATTCGAAGTGCCATGCTATTATTACTTAATATTCATATTTCATATACCGCGAAGGCATAGTCTTGGTTTCTTTTTTAGTTCACATCAAATAAAAAACTCATTGGCGCCAAGCGTGAGGGAATGCTAGACGTTTGGTAATTTCTCCTCCGACCAGAATAAAAGATCCCATTGAAGCGGCTAATCCTATGCATATTGTTTGTACGTCTGGTTGCACAAATTGCATAGTATCATAAATACCTAATCCGGGTATTACCCATCCGCCTGGAGAGTTTATAAACAAATACAGATCCCTGGTCTCATCCTCTATACTGAGAAATACCATAAGACCAACAATTTGATTCGAGATCTCGATATCCACTTCTTGTCCTAAAAAAAGAAATCTTTCTCGATAAAGTCGGTTGAGTGGGCTAAAATTGTATTCCCTCGGAACCGTACATGCATCTTTTAATGCATACGGTTCAATACACATCGCGAAAAAAAAAGAATCAATGTGTAGATTCCAGTTAAAAAAAAAAAAGAAAAAAAATTCACTAAACTTTTCGGATTAACCTCTTATTGATGTATTCGTTCATCGGAATTCAATCCAAATTACAATGTAATTTTCTTGTTCCTGAATGGTCTTCTTGAATTCTTTTAGGTTTCTGCTCTACTCCGAGTAAAGATCTGACGGGTTTTGATTTGTATATATAAGCCAAATATCCAACTACTACATCTTTTTGCTACCATTTCTTTGTTTTTTTTTTCAATTCAAATTTCTTTCATGTCTCCTGCCAACTATTAAATATTCAATGCATTTATCATATTACTCAATTTATTAACAGTTTGAGATCACTTCTTTTATTTTTATTATTAGAAAGTCGAAATAGAATAAAATCAAATAGGATATTAACTAGAAATCCTAGATATATTACCAATTGGTTTTTTCTAAACGGAGCCTGGATACTTCATTTTATTGTTCGACCCAAAGCAACCATAAATTAGTCTAATTGCTATTATTAATCTGTATATCCCCCAAAAATCAATTTATTTTTTTTGTTCTAATTTTATTCGTTGCATTTCACGCTCCAAATTTTTGATGATTCAATCAATCTTTCTTGGGCGAAAGAGAGGATATCTCAATCGGGTAAGAGAATGGGGAAATACCATATAACCAAATAAATATGACAAGTCGCACTATACGTCAACCCACGATGCATCTTCTTCTCCAGGATTTCGAAAAGGTACTTTTGGAACACCAATAGGCATTAAACGAAAGAAAAACGAAGTACTATATTTCACTTTGATGTGAAAGCGTAAAAATGGGTTTATTGTCTTAATAATATTTTATCTTTTATCACCAGAGATCAAAAAAACGAAGTTAAGAAAAGAGTAAGACAGAATGAATAAAAGAAATTGGTTACAAATAGGTCTTTTCTTTACGATGATGAACAAATCTAGATGCAGTTATTCCTATAAAATACTAGCAACGCCCTACCATTGCGTATTGGTACTTATCCGGTGTAGAATAAATCTGCTTCTTTTTATTCCTACGAACAAAATAGTTCTATTTTTATTAAAATATATTATTACTAAAAAATATAGAACAAATTTGAATCCTTTCCCCGAGATAATCCACTAAAAACGGTCCATAGTATAGTTTTTTTACAGTGCAATAAAGTTACATAGCGTCTTTAATTGAAAAACAAAGGGGGGTATTTCTATGGGTTTGCCTTGGTATCGTGTTCATACGGTTGTATTGAATGATCCCGGCCGTTTAATTTCTGTCCATATAATGCATACTGCTCTGGTTGCTGGTTGGGCCGGTTCGATGGCTCTATACGAATTAGCGGTTTTTGATCCTTCCGACCCTGTTCTTGATCCAATGTGGAGACAGGGTATGTTCGTTATACCCTTCATGACTCGTTTAGGAATAACCAATTCCTGGGGTGGTTGGAGTATCACAGGGGGGACTCTAACAAATCCGGGTATTTGGAGTTACGAAGGTGTGGCTGGTGCACATATTGTGTTTTCTGGCTTGTGCTTTTTAGCAGCTATTTGGCATTGGGTGTATTGGGATCTAGAAATATTTTGTGATGAACGCACGGGGAAACCCTCTTTGGATTTGCCCAAGATCTTTGGAATTCATTTATTTCTCTCAGGGGTGGCTTGCTTTGGTTTTGGCGCATTTCATGTAACAGGATTGTATGGGCCCGGAATATGGGTATCCGATCCTTATGGACTAACGGGAAGGGTACAAGCTGTAAATCCAGCATGGGGTGTGGAAGGTTTTGATCCTTTTGTTCCGGGAGGAATAGCCTCTCATCATATTGCAGCAGGAACTTTGGGCATATTAGCCGGTCTATTCCATCTTAGTGTCCGTCCGCCCCAACGTCTATACAAAGGATTACGTATGGGAAATATTGAAACCGTCCTTTCCAGTAGTATCGCAGCTGTCTTTTTTGCAGCTTTTGTAGTTGCTGGAACTATGTGGTATGGCTCAGCAACTACTCCGATTGAATTATTTGGTCCCACTCGTTATCAATGGGATCAAGGATACTTCCAACAAGAAATATATCGAAGAGTTAGTGCGGGGCTAGCTGAAAAACAAAGTTTATCTGAAGCTTGGTCTAAAATTCCTGAAAAATTGGCTTTTTATGATTACATCGGCAATAATCCGGCAAAAGGGGGATTATTCAGAGCGGGTTCAATGGATAACGGGGATGGAATAGCGGTAGGTTGGTTAGGACACCCTATCTTTAGGGATAAAGAAGGGCATGAACTTTTTGTACGTCGTATGCCTACTTTTTTTGAAACATTTCCGGTTGTTTTGGTAGACGGAGACGGAATTGTTAGAGCCGATGTTCCTTTTAGGAGGGCAGAATCGAAATATAGTGTCGAACAAGTCGGTGTAACTGTTGAGTTCTATGGCGGTGAACTCAATGGAGTTAGTTATAGCGATCCTGCTACTGTAAAAAAATATGCTAGACGTGCTCAATTGGGTGAAATTTTTGAATTAGATCGTGCTACTTTGAAATCCGATGGTGTTTTTCGTAGCAGTCCGAGGGGTTGGTTTACTTTTGGACATGCCTCATTTGCTTTGCTCTTCTTCTTTGGGCACATTTGGCATGGCGCTAGAACTTTGTTCAGGGATGTTTTTGCTGGTATTGACCCAGATTTGGATGCTCAAGTGGAATTTGGAGCATTCCAAAAACTTGGAGATCCAACTACAAGAAGACAAGTAGTCTGATACCAAGTAGTCTGATACAATACATATATATATATTTTTTATATATTTTTTTTTTATTTTTTTTAGTTTGTAGTTTATTTAGTTTTATGATTTGATATAAGATACAGAAAAAATCTTGATTTGAACCGTTGTTTTTTCTTTAACTCTTGCCTTGCTCTTTCTTTATCCGGGCGGGAGATGGTCTCAAATAAACAGGTATGGAAGCTATAATTGTAAATCACGATCGAATCTATGGAAGCTTTGGTTTATACATTCCTCTTAGTTTCAACTCTAGGAATAATTTTTTTCGCTATCTTTTTTCGAGAACCGCCTAAAGTTCCAACTAAAAAGACGAAATGATTTTTCTGTATCTGAAGTAATGAGCCCCCCAAAATTTGGGGGCTCATTACTTCAACTAGTCTCCGTGTTCCTCGAAAGGATCTCTTAGTTGTTGGGAGGGTTGCCCAAAAGCAGTATATAAGGCGTACCCAGTAAAACTTACAAGTAAACCAGATAGAAAGATGGCAACTAGTGTTGCTGTTTCCATTATTATATAGTTTCAAGACCACAATGGATTTATGCTAAGATCATTTATTTACATACAACGGAATGGTATACAAAGTCAACAGATCTCAATGAATATAAAATAGGATTTATGGCTACACAAACTGTTGAGGGTAGTTCTAGATCTGGTTCAAGACGAACTATTGTCGGGGATTTATTGAAACCGTTAAATTCAGAATATGGTAAAGTAGCTCCTGGGTGGGGAACTACGCCTTTGATGGGTATTGCAATGGCTCTATTTGCGATATTCCTATCTATTATTTTGGAGATTTATAATTCTTCTATTTTACTGGATGGAATTTCAATGAATTAGATTCTATTAACTAGCCTTTCAAGAGAAAGTGAAGCACGTAGACCTCTAATTTTTAGCCCATTCTATATTTGGCAGTTCGACCGTGAAATTTTTTTGTTTCTGTATTTCCGGAATATGAGTGTGTGACTTGTTAGAATGGATCCTATAGATAGTACAGAGAATAGGTCTGTCATCTTGCTAGAGATGGTTTTATTTCGTCGGATATTCTCATTCTCTGCTCGTCTCTGAAGCACGGAATATATAAGATATATTACAAAATATTTAGAACTATGATTCATACTTAATATTTAGACCTCGTGGCCGGATTTACACATTTTTTTTTTAAGAGTTAGATTTAGAATTTATGTTATAAATTGAAATTGATAGATTTTTATTCGCCCGTTTATC